CTTGTGCACCTACGTCACTCGGCTCGCGCGCAACCCCGCCCCGTTATGTTATGGAAGAATTGAACTTATTGCAGGGCTGGTTATTCAGAGCCAGCAATTGGCTGCCGGATTTCGTCCCGCAACTAGAAGAAGATCGCTTCGGGGGTCACAGTGGCGTGGCTGAATGTAGAGCAGTCCGCCCCTACAGCGTTTGATCAGTCGATTCTTTTTTTCTTCGGAAGATGGTCAAGGTAGCTTGCTTCCAAGCCACTGCACTAGATGCGCATGTAGTCGTAGTAGTCGGCTCAGAATGCCTCTGTTCTATACTAAAATACTACTTCGGATGAGAATGGGGTCTTTGCTCTGCAAAATAAGGCAGACGAGTATACCATTGAAGATTTTGATGGTTTTCTCGGTTTCGAATAGTATATGAGCGGAGCGAGAGCGACTAGAGTTTACTTCAGGAATAGAGGTTTTTGATGTAGTTGCGCACGTTTTTGCTTTTTTCATCGAGATTGGGTCGGTATTCCGCGTCAGTACAAGATCGAAAAGAATGCATAGCATTCCAAGTGAGATGTCCAAGATAAAAGGAACGAAGGGAAGAATCGACGAGCTTTTTCAGCCCCTCAGAATCAATGGAATGAATGTATCTAAGGCTATCCATGAAAAGATCTATTCTATCTGTATAGATAGGGGAAACCTAGAGAGCTTTACTTTAAGATAGCTCGGGCAAGCAACTCCTCTTTCCGAAGAAGAGTGCCACCCCTTGACCTGACTTATTCAGGCCTTTAGGTGAGCTTGCGTAATCGTAATAAGTAAGTAAGCACAACTCAACTCTTCCCCGGGTGACTGGATCGCCCCGGCGGGGTTGCTCTGACTCAGAGGGCCCTGAGAAGCGCAACACTCCAGTAACTGATCCTTTTGTAGGTTCAGGGGCAAAGCGTACCTTGTTTGATAGGCTCCCTTGGCAATAGTTTCACTTCTGATGTTCTGCCTTGATGAGTGGGAGAGGTAGCCGAATTAGGATATCACTATTGGCACGGACACAGCGCAGGAAATTTCGATCCTCAAAATGGGAAATAAACATGGAGGAAAACACAGCCCTTTCAGTTGCTCTCTACACGGTGACTGTCCTTTTGGGTGTTACCTTATCATATATTTGCCGTAGAGGTTCATTTTCCTCACTCAGGAAACGAGAAAGGGAGGAGGGCCCTGAATTTGAGCCCGATTCCAAGCGAGCGAAATTGGATGACGAAACAACATCGTCATCTAATCTAATTGCTCCTGAACTCGTCCCTGAGCCTGAGGCCCCCCCCCTTGTGATAGATGGGAAAAAAGAAAGAAGGTTTCCGTTTCATTCAACCAACTATCCTTTTAGCAGATAGTTCACAGTGCTCATTCTATAGATACTGGAAAAGCCAAAGAGAATGAAATTTCAGATTAGTCAATTGAAATTGAAGAACCACATCCCGACCCAGCCACAAATCCCGAACTTTTTGGCTGAAGTCGACCTGCCACAGGCGCATCCGATGGATTCCGCGGATACTTTGCGCTTAAAGGCTGATATCATTCTGGAGTCGTATTTGGATTCCCTTACTCGTGAGCGATACACCTGGTTAGACGTAACACAAAGTCTTGCTCAAAGGGTCAGCTCCGGGGATATAGTAACTCGAGATGATATCAGTATGCTGCTCGACCTGTTGCATAATCCGGGCAGTGAAAACGGTATGAAAGCCTTGGAGCTCTTAATGTCATAAGTGGCAGGATAGGGGAGGGGGGGGGGTCAAATTGCTTCGAGAAAGAGAAAGATAGGAAAGATGCCAAGGTCAAGCCATGTACTACTATCGGCCATACAATGATGGCATTGTGGATCTCATTCGTATTCCAGTTTTTTGGACAGAATTAGATGTGGCCTTTCATTCCTTAGGGAGTGAGAGGGCTAAGGGGAAAGGGTTGGTTGCCCCTTACGCGCTTTTTTAGGAGGAGTTCAGTCTAGTCGGATGGAAGGGAAGCGCATATCGGAAACGAATCGGGCATCTATGGAAAGAATAAACCTTCTGCGTTGTCTAGTAAGCTGCCATTTTCATATATTGAAGAATCAAATCGACAAATTGAATAGGGAATCACTTGGGGTCTGAATAAGATCAGCAGGAAACACAATGGATAGGGCTTCTCAAACAGAGGCAGTGTTGCAGAAAAAAGAGCTTTTGTCTTCTTCAGTTAGTACAAATTCGGTCGATATCGACAATCCAGTTCCGCAGGAAGGAGGCCTAGAAAAGGTCAGCGGGGCAATCAAAAAATACCTGCTTTTGACGCTACGCTGTGCCGACCCGGGATGCTACTCACGAGCTGGTCAGGGACAGGTTCCGGTCACTCTTTCGATGCCATGCCATTGTGGTGGCACGGGAACCACTGAATGGGGGCGGTTTTCATCTCATCGCTGGCGTGTGGAATACAAGTGCATCCAAGCACAGCGCAGCCAAGAGGGTCCAAGATTGCTTCGTCGAATGGGCTGGCCTTTTAGAGAGCAGTAGAATGTTGGGTTAGCTCTGCCTTGTTGTGATAGGGGGGTGAGAGGAATTTCTGAAGAAATGTCTTAGTTGGTTGAGGGGTCTTTTGAAGAAGGATCATGAGACTTCCTGACCCGAGGCTGGTGCTTATAGTAAACCGCCACAGATACTAGGAGTAAGCCTGCAAGTAGTCTTTATTAAGCTGTAAGCCCTAGAGCTCGAGATTGGTTGTTTAAGGTGCTAGTTTTGCAGCAAGAGCTAGTCATTCCCCGCGCTGTAGTAGCTTGAAAGGTAGAAAGAGGATAGATAGTAAACAGCCTTGTTGTAGGATAAGCAGTATATCTTGTCTCCGGCTTAGCCTATAACCCTATAATCCCTGGCGCCCTGTCTTGTAGACGAATTCCCTTCTGTTCCTGTTGCGCTTTCTGGTAGGTTGCCGGGTCAAGGCGTTGTTATTCTTCTTTCGCGCTAGCCCTTGACTTTGACCTTGTGAAACTCTCTTATCTTATTGAGATTGAAGGCTCTATTCTGGCTACTGCTAAAAGAGATGGTACAGCTGCTTTGACTCTGTCTTCCTTAGCAAACGAAGCATTCAAGCCCTCAACTGAGGAATTTTGCCCTCAATCAATAGCAGGGAATATCCCTAGGCCAACAATCGATCTTGAGGCAGGGAAAGCGAACCTAGCAACCCTTAGACAAGCGAGCTCTAGTACTTGATATCCCTCAACAACCCGAAATGCTATGGTTTGTTGACTTTCTAGTATGCGCCCAGAGGAAAGGTAGTTAGCTAGTTTACTACGTTGAGATGGCACTCTAAAGAAGAGGAAGTTGACTAGGGAAGGGTTCGTCCTTTAGCGCTCACAAACGGGCGAGATGGAAATTATTTTGATTCTATTTATATAGAGTACTGAAAAGAAGGACTCCCTCTGCCTGACAACCCCAAGTATGGAAATGTGCTAAACTTGCTTTCCTTTCTCATTACCTTGGACTATCGGTTGAGACTCTCCGACATCCGTCAAACTCTTGGTCTATTCCTTAGTTCCATTTCCTTCTAACCCTGTCCCTCCACTCGGTACCTATCTATCTATTTGGAGTAAAGCATGGGTTGTTTTCAGGATAAGAATTCGGCAGTCAAGACATCTATAGATAAGATATTTCATTAATAAAGAGGATCTTGATAGGGTGCAAGCCAAGCATGGCCTGACGTACACATAGAAGGAAAAGTCTCACAGTCTCTTACTGACAGACTTTCATTCATTGTTTACTGCTTACTGAGCTTACTTCATGCTTTTCCTGCCTTCGAGCTTAGTTGTTTTTCCTCGTCAATGAAGCTCAGCCGGACTACCTCTTTCTCTTTAGGAAGTTCGATCATAAATTGATCTTGATCCTGTCCTGGTATTAAGCTGGAGTTACTACCAGTTTATTCTGTATTGTATAACTGACCACCGATTACCGATTCCGATTGAATGTCTTAAAGCGACCGCTTTCTTCAATAGAACTGGTAACATACATAGTGAAAGCGTGTTAAAGCAAGGGTCACACAGCGAAAGCGGCAGTTGCTGTTGTTGAAGCGAGGAACCGGTTGAAGGTGCCATTGATCTTCATGTCGGCATCTACCCTGTCCCTTTGAGTAGTGCTTGACGATAGAAGCAAACGAGTTGGCTATGATAGATTGGGCATGTTCTCGCTTACGACTTGGGAGAGTCTGGGACATTCCCTCATGATGGAACGGCTACCTTCTTTGTGTTGTCTACTCAAGGAAAGAGCGGGATACTTAGCTGAAAGGGTGAACAAGGTCGAGCGCGTTCAAACGTTGCTCCAGAGTACCCTCTTGGGCAGCAGTCGAAGAATAGCTAGTGCGCGCATCCCTTGGCAATTTAGCTTTCAATCTGCATTACCGAAGCGCGGGCGTTAAGCATCAAGTAGAGGTGCCGAATCCTTGCAATAGGGGTGGGTGGATCAAGCCTTCTCTCTCTCCGGTGTAAGGGGATAAGTTCCGATTGAATAAGTGTTGAGTTGTGACAAGCTATATAGCTGTGACATGGAGCCACTCAACTTCGGTAAGTGAAAGTGAATCCAAGCCCGGTCCCGACTATAAAAAAATACATAAAAGTATTCTTTCAGGAATAAAAATTCTCAGATTAGAAAGTACTACTAGATTGAATTTCACTGTTCTCAGTAGTTTTATTGACTAACGGCTATGAAGTAACTAGATAAGAGTCTTCCTCTACTATTATTCAGTTAATGAATTCTTGATTTTACAAGGTAAGGTTTATTACTTCGAAGTAACTCTTTAATTTAAAGTACTTTCATTTACTTTCTTTGATGCTGCTGGAGTTGATTAAGAACCAGTTGTTTCTGCTATTGATTTTCCAGTTGATTCATAACCTGTTCAATTGTCAATTGCATTTTCTTCTCAAGACATGTTACTTTTTTTCATAATGTGGGAATTAGAATGAATTCCAGTTTATCTACTTTAGGTCCTGAGATGTTCACCTTCACTTCACCTATTTGTCTCTATCTATTGATTTTGTCCTTGGAGTTCCCCTAACTTCTCTTATTTCGATACGGGATATGCAAGGGATTAAAATGGTTTTGCTCTAGCCTCAGGTTAAGTAGCGGTTGTAGCCTCGGCTTTCTTGTAGCTGTAGCTTGAGGGATTTTTGAATGCTACTTTAGGATTCAAAAAAGGCTTCAAGCTCAAGTGCAAGCTAAGTAAACTTGTTCACCTTTACTGCAAGTCTAAAGGGCAAAGTCCACTCGCTATTAGCTCGCAACAATCTCTCCACTCGCATAGTAAACAGCGCTCGCCCTAGTCAAATCCAGATCTTGTTCCTTTGCGCGCGGAAGTCAGAACGAATACCGAGACTCCTTCGGTTAACTATATCCGCTAATATTTATTAGAAAGACTAAAGGGGGAAAAACAACATTCCTTATAAAGTGGCTATGCATACAAAAGGTTAGAGAACTTAATGTCAATCCTAACGTTCGTGAGGTGGATGCTGGTTGACGAGGCATTCCCAGTGACACAACACAGGACCTAGCTGGATGGACCCCTATATTCGCACGGGGAACTGCCAGACGGTAGAATAGAAGAGAAGCTGCAAAGATAAGGCAGAAGGCGGGCAAGTACATACTTATAGAAGGAGAACAGTATCGAATGTCCTTCGGAGGACCTCACCTCAAGTGCCTTCACCCAGACCAAGCCGAGTTGGTTATGGCAGAAATACACGAAGGTCAATCATATCAAAATAGTCCATACTTTCGGCATGAAGCCAGCCGGAATGTGGGAGATCTTATAGGTCTTCATTACAAAGAAAGTACGTAGAACTTCGGAAATCATGCCATCCATGATTAGAATCAAAGCTTCCATGCACTGGGAAGGATTCGTCCAAAAATGCCTCTTCTGGGTCCAGTTAGAGCTAGAAGCACGGTCTGGCTCGAGAGCGGGAAGCTTTTGCCAGCGTAGATGAATCTTATATCGGGTATTATTTCGATCCGTATCTAATGTCTGATTGCGAACATTATTGAGGTCAGTCTTTTCGGATTACGGGTGACAGGCGAATGCCAAAGTCCGAAAGGTATGAGCAGTTTCCACTCTGCTCGTACTGAATACGGGTAATTCCCCGCCACTTGCCCAACATTTTAATAGAGGGACAGCCAGCGATGAGGCCATTGGACCAATAAACAATAGATAGGCGCAAGTAGCTTGAAATCGAAAAGAGTGAAATCAGGTCCCCCAGGGTAGGTGCTTTGGCTAATCTACCTTTTCAGCCCGAGTTAAGACAAAGGAATGGTCTCACTCAGGGGGAATGGGCCTTCATTAAACAAAGAAACTGAGCGATTGACATCGAATAAGAGTCCATCCACGGCATGAGAGGAGTGATCCAATTATATTATATGAGGGGGCCCCGGACCTATCCTTTCTTTTTTATCAAAAAAGTCTGTGCTGTGGTTACAACCCACTAATGAGACTCGGGAGAGAACCGACCCACTGGTCTTGATCCCATTCTATACGCACGCAATTTGTTTAGTAACAAGGTAACAAGAAGCGGGCTAAAGCCACAAAAGGGGGACAAGATTCATCGATTAGGTGGCAGCAAGGTTTGTGACTCTTTGATCTATCGGTTGACTCTGTCTTTTTAACATCCTTGATTTGTTTCCAGGAGCGGAGATGGAATGAAATAAGCAATCAAGTCCGTCTGGACTCCGATCGAGAAAGCCCTATACTCGACCTACTTCCATCTTAAAGCATTGAAAGAAAGGCAGGCAGCTTTGCCGAGTTTCAGAGGTGACGGAGGTAAAAAAAGGAGTTCCATCGCTCTCACATAAATACGGAGTTCAGCCGTAAACAAAAAGTTGAGATTAGTTCTCAAAGTCGATTGATTGAGGGATGAAAACCAGTTGCTTAGGTTAGGACTCCCATTCGATTCGATCTCTCATCAGTCATGGAATCGGGAGATACCTCAGAACCGGCTCGAATAACATTCATAGCATTCCATTCGACGATATTTAATCGAACAGAGAAGTCTGACCTGCTAACAAAGAACCGACAAAGTTCGCTGCTTAAGGCACGGCCGGGACTTTCCCCTTACAAGTAAGCAAGTAAACAACCTCTAAAACCATCTTACTTGTATTTGATCTTGTAAGCCCACCTTGACCCAACAATGTTTTTGTCAGGTGGTGGAAAGACAAGATCCCAAGTTTCATTCTTTTGAAGACCCTCCATTTTTTCTAACATAGCTCGTTTCCAATTCTCATCTGATTTTGCTTTCTCGTCAGATAACACATGATTTTGGAGATTTTTGAAAGACTTGTGCTCAAGCTCGATAGGTAAGAAAAAGTAGGAACCATAGGAGAAAAATCTCTCAATAGGAGTGTGGATCTTCTGAGATTTGGAGAAGGATATAAGGGGCCCTGAGACTCAGGAGCTTCAGACAATTGATTGGATACCAGCATTCACTTGCTTATCGTAGAGGCTGTCAGTCTGAGAATGGGCTGTGACGTGGACTGGTCATGCCTGAGCATGGGCTGCTGAAAATCCGAAGATGAATGCTGCTGTAACGTGTCACTCCAGGTTGCTGCTGCTGAGACGCGGAGGACCGCTGTAGAGCCCCCTATGTTGGTTGTGGTTGGGGCTGAGGTGTGGAGGACATGGACTGCAGCAACGTCTGACCACACTGCCGGAACGTGGGCTGCTGTAACGGCTGAAATTCATGAATGGCTTTCAGCTGCTGCTGCTCGACGATTCTCCCCCTAAATTGGAGCCGAATCCGAAAATCCTAGAATAGAAGAGAAAAATCGACTTTCATCAAAAATCAAACAAAACTGCCCTTTATGTTACTATATCCAACGATTGATTTTCTTTTGAGAAAACTTCTTTCTTTGTTTGTGAAGCATCAATATGAGGAAAACAGAGACATCCAAAGGCTTTGAAATAGGAATAGTCTGGAATCTTTTGAAAAAGCTTTTGATGAGGGGAGTCACCAGCAATAGTCGACGATGGCAATCAGTAATTAATATGCACTGCTTTATGAAACGCTTCGGCCCATAGGTACTGAGGAACTTTGCTTGCATCAGTTTTTAGCAGTCTAAGTGATGTGCCTTTGTTTAAGGGGGGCAAGCCACTGATCATTAACTCAATCGAAACTTGTTCCATTGCACTTATGGAACTACTTATCACCTACTAAATCTCTTTACGTTCCCCAGAAAAAGCACAATGCAACTTTGCTGAAAGATGAATGCGGTATAAATTGGGGGTGGTGTTTATGGCGCACGGAGTGGCAGTGACTCGCGCAAGTCGAGTGAGAAGGAGGACTTTCTCTCTCTCGCCCCCCTATGACGTCTAGTAAGTAAGGCTTTGGCAGCGGAAGTAGGGAAGAAAAAACATCGAAAAAAACCCGGCTCCAGCTACCTTTAGCGGCTGTGGGGATCGCTCCCTGTGATCTCAGTCGGTTCGGCTGCGACTGAACCGTCTCTTCAACTTCTTTACCCGCGGACTTCGGAACACATTCGGTAGGCTGTGTTCCTTCGACACTCTGTTCAGCAGCCTTTTCTGGATCACCAGCCGACTCAGAACCAACTTCAGTAATTTGCTCGGCAGGAGGCTTTGACATGATCGGTGCCCCGGCCCCTATTGCGTAAGGGGGGGGACCATTCTTGAACTTCTTCAGCTTGGACTGGTAGTGAAATTCGAAGGATCGCAGCCAAAGGAGGGATGAAAGCAGCCTGCTGTAAGCCGGAAGTGACTCGGGAGGAGAAGGAGGAGCGTCGGGATTCTAGTTGCCCCTCATCCCATGACGAAGTGCGGAGATCATTTCTTTGTCGGACGAAATCGATTCGACCGGTTGCTCGGCAGCTTTTCCTTTCTCCTTATCCTTGGGGTCCGCTGGAGCTTCTTTCGCCTTCGTCTTCGGTTCGGTATTGCAAAGAAAAGCAAAGTTCAGGCAAGAAAAAAAGAATGAAATACGAATGGATTGCATTCGCAAATCAGTATACCAGTAACAATTCTAAAGAAAGCCTGAACTGGCCTCCCGAAAGTTGTCTCAAGAGAGTCCTTTACGGCCCTCTCATACATAGCCATCTCTTCCTCGACTTTTTTTTTGAGAATGGCGGTATTCGTGCTGTGCTTCCGAAGGGAAGAGACTCGCGATGTAGCTATCGGCAACTTCTTCAGGTAGATCGTCGCCGGGATCATCTCCAATCTGGGCCTCGCCTCTCTTTCCTCCCTCAAGAGGTTTTGATTCCCGGCCTTTGTTTGGCCGGCCTTCACAAACCACCTTCTGCCCGACCGTTTCTTCGAGGCAGCCTGCTCTTGCTCAGGTGCCTTGAGTGCTGCGGATGGTGCTCGTGATGCTGGCGATTCCTGTGTAGCCGGTGGAGCTGAAGCTGTAAACTCTGATGCTGCCGTTTCGGCTTACGACTCTTGAACGCAGATGTGAGCGAGCCGGTTGAGTTTGGCGGGCCCTCATACTTCGAGTCACCATCCGTTGAGCCGAGAACGGTGCTGAAGAAATGATGGGACTTCTTCTTTCCTCCCTGATGGGGGATGCATGCTGGCTGACGGGTGCTGAACCTCCCTTTCCTTTCATGGTCCGGGTTTGCCCCTTTTTCGTAAGGCTGGGCTGGTGACCTTTCCGATGTTGCGATGATCTGGGTGGCTGCCCCTGCTCGGGAATGGGTCCATATGTGGGTTCAGGAGAAGGAGGACTTCGACTCCCAACTCTTTCTTGATCAGGGAGTTGCTGCCCAAAATCGAATGACTTGTTGATTCCTTGCGAGAAGTAAGAAAACGTCAGTTGATGCCACCATCGGACATACTCCAAGACCATCTTGCCCTCTCTGCCATCCGGCATTATCACGAAAGGAGCCCCGGTGCCCTTTCTCATCATATGTGCCCAGTACCCCGCCAGTTCCGAAAGGTTAAAGATGACGCGCTTGATTGACGTCGTGACCGGGTGCCGGAATTCATTAGTAAAAACCAAATTGTCTTGCAAACCGGGGGGGATTTTACGGTTCTGCCCGAAGCACGTACGTTGCCCTGCCGTAACGTCAGAATGCCGCATCGCATGGGGATCAGATCCAGATACTATCTTTGATGCATTTTCACAACAGCAATAAGTAGCAAGGGCCCTTTTCATCGACCTTGTCGACCAATCATACAAGATTTAGGGCATCTCTTAAATACCATGCTTGTAGTAGGGCCGCCACGTGAAGCTCATCGGATGACAAATAAAGAGCCTGGCTATCTTCGCATCGAACTTCCCGGCTTCAATGTTCTCAATTGCAAGCATCTCCGGGGCATAATCTTTCCGCTTTCCCAGGTGCGGAAGCGGCAATCTCATATACAGCTTAGGAAAATACCGGTCTAGCCATGCATAGAAGTAGTGGACCGGGAATTCCGCATTGCACTGGCCTGGACCCTCTTTCTCTTGGGCAACAGCGCCCAAACCGTAATAAATGCTGGCAAGGACGGCCGGAGCTATGGCTACTCTCTTTCCCTGCACCAAGAACCCGGCCATGACGAATGTTTCCGGGCGAATGACGTTGGACGTTGCTGCGGTTGTTCGGAAGGACAAAGCGGCTCAACCAGAGAGCCAAGAATGCGGCTAAGTCGTCTCACTTGAGAATTCCGGAGTCGGGCTTCGCAGCAGCAAGGACTTCTTCTTCTCCAGCATATTATGCCGCTGGACTTGTGGTAGAATGGAAGTAGGCCGTCTCTGACATACCTTTCTTCTTGGCTCTATTAGGCTGTGGGGCCTGTCTCTCAATTGAACCCATACGTGATGGTAAACTTTTGTATATTGATTACGAAGCGCCAAGCGTTGGTACTTCGCGAAGAGTTCCCGGGCACACTCCGAATGGTACTTCTCTTTCGAAATCTCGTCGAAGCCGTACAACTCTTCATTCCAAGGAGTGTACTCGTCGTAAACTTGGCCATAAATAGGAAGGCCGGCGATTTTCTTCAGGTCCCACAAGGTTTTTTTCTTCCAATTTCGGGTATTCGTCACCCAGCTCCACTACTCACAAGCCCCCCTAACAATAAATGTTTGCGTCCCTATGGTAAGACTCTTGCGCGACTCGGACAGCACCATAAATGCCAGCGTTATCCAAAGTCTCCCGATGAAACGAGAGATATAGAATCTGCTTCGTCCATTCTGGGAGGCCGACGATATAAGACGGAGATCACCTAGTGCGGAAGTGCCCGTCCCATTGAACTTGCCCGCTCCAAATTCGGCTTCTGAGAGTGGGGAACCCAGTCCTATCCCAATGTAGTTGCTCGAGGTTGACGCAAGTCAACTTTGTCGTAATTGGTGGATTCATATGTCTTCATCCTTTTTTTTTGCTTTCTTCCCCTTCCTGGTGGTATGAAAGAAAGATTCACACAAGAAAAGTGATCACAACAATCTCCCTTTAGGGTCTTTATTAAGATGGTGGTGGGTTACACACTCCTGGGAAGTCTCTCGGCTTTCTCGAACATAACATATACCATAGGAGAAGACATTTGATTCTAAGACTTTTGAGTACCGGGAGATCTTTACATTTTTAAAGAGAATAAAATGAGAAGAAGAATAGGGAAGAAGATGCAAGAATTCCGGTCTTCGAGGCCTTGCTACCTTGTCTTTGTCCTTTGGGTTCTTGGGGACTGAATCTCCTCCTTATCCTACTGAGAGCTTCTCTTTCTTTCTCCTTCAAGCACTTGAGTGCCTCCTCAAAGCTCCAAGTGTGAAGTCGTTTGTCAAAAAACTTGTGCGCATGTATATGTGAGGTTTCTATATCCTATTTCTAGCCTTCGTATTTCTTTGAGAGAGTGGAGATCGGATTTCTCTTCCAATCTCCCTTAGGACCCATGGCTTCGTGCCAAGTATCATAGGGGACCCGGATTCGAATACTCTTCTTTCTTTTGAGATCTTATCACAGTTTTTTTGGCTAATGGCCTCTTGCCACGTGGCAAGTAGGTCTCTCGAGCCTTTCTTAAATGAAAGGATAAGTACCAAGAGGTATTGTTCAAACGCACTTCTAAAATGGGGCTGCAGGGTTAAACAACCCGAACCGCTGTCTCGTCAAATCCCTTCACTGTTGGGTTTATAAAGAAGCCCTTTGATTATTATTAATAGATAGGTGGCTTTGTTTTTTCGGGTACTTATTTTATATAACAAAACAAAATTTCCTGTAAATTCTTAGGTATTTTTTTGAATACCAACTCATTTTCAATGCCAACACTCTTCCATAACTTTATGAGATCCACTTCTAACAAAGCCTGAATAAACCCTAAAGAAAAACCATCGTATTTCTTTTTTGATTATTAGTAAGATCTCCTCTAGATTGAACACCGCTTCTTCAATCGATTCTTTAGAAAAAGGGGTTGATCCGAACATTTGTCTCTGATTTCCAAGGACAAGCACGAAAAAGTCACCCAAAACGGCATCGTCAATGGCGCCAATCCAATTTATATAACTTCTTGAAAGACTCGATTTAAAAATGCTCCATACCCTCAAACGCGGTACTACTCATTCTCGTTCGATAGGAATTTGATTAAGGAGCTTGGAATGCCATCTAGCAATCATAGTACGATAGAGACAAGCGAGATTTTTACTAACTTCTGTTAAACCAAGATATTCTTGACCTTTGCTTTCATTAGCTTTCTTCCTGGGACAATCAGTTTAGCCATTCCTATCTCAAGTCCGGTAGGATTCTTCCTCTTCAAACAAAGGAAGAAACTCTTCTTTATGATCCAACTCCCCCTTCCAAATTGTCTTGAGCCCTAGCACCACCCTTATTGCCAAAATCTCCCTAGAATCCTGAGGTTCTATCAACCACTCACCTCCTATCCTACTCCTCCACCCTCACCTAAAATCAGCCAAAGTAAGCCTTAGCCATGGAATCCAAGAGCTTGTGAGGTACCTTCCTTAGGTTCTTTTACCTCTCTTTCCCATCAAGCCTCTTCAAGGAAGCTAGCTCAAGACCCTCTGGCGGATCAAGACGACTGACCAAAGGGGGCGAAAGGATGGATCACCTGCCGATCTGTGATCAAACAAAACTATACCTGAAGAATGGGATACAGATTGACCAGCACAAAAGCCATCTCTATCAATCTACGCTCATTGATGAGACGGCGACATAGAAAAGAAAGTCTACCGATTGTCACCCCCCCCCTTTTTTTCACTTAAAAGTAAAAAAGAGAGACAAACTTGGGAAGTTTAATAGGGTGGGATCGAGGATGGAATCGAATAGCGAATGCACTTGCGGTTAAGACAGGTCCTGCATCTCCTACCTAATGCAATTGACCGACCCGGCATCTCTTTCGTTCAATAATGCCTTCGCTTCCAGACGCTATTTACCAATAAGAATAGGAAAAAGACACTACTTGAATTGAAGAAGCTCAACCTTGAAAAAGAAAGGTGGTAGGCCGACGTTGAACGCTTCAACTTGGCCACTGAAGAAGGCGAAGACTGGGCAAAGACTAGGCCCACTTACTGCTTACTGCCATGCCATGGTTTAAGCTTTAGGCTCCATAGACGGAACTTTTTTTTAGGTATTAGGGAGGGGGGGACACTACTCAGCACCTAAGGTGGGGTTCAATGCCTAACAAAAACGGCCAAAAGAAAAAAAAGAGATGTGGAAAGAAAGAACGCATGCATGGAGATTTCGTCTGTCGGAGGTTCGAGAATCTATGAAAGGACATCTAAGGCTAAGTAAGGAAGAATGAAAGGAAGTCCATTACTGAGAAAAGTGGTGATCTCGTCTTGCTTGCTGGGAGAGAGGAAGCTTCCGGACCACCTTTTCCAGCCAGATAGCGAGCGATCACTCAGCAATGAACACTAAGAGAAAGCGGCCGGGAATGAGTACCTATCCCTTACGGGAATCGAACCCGTGTCTTCGACATGAAAAGACGATGTCCTAACCACTGGACGAAAGGGACCAAAAAGCCATTCTTCATATACCTCAGCTCCGAGAATAGAAGTGGGTTCGTTTTGTTTCTATACGCAATTCGACGATTTCGTTTGTGTTTATGTTGGCGATTTCTGATGTGAATTCGGCGGGTCGTCCCCCCTTCCTACGGGTTCCCCCACCGACCCAGTGACACACCAACCACGCCCCTTCCCTTTCTCCGATCATAAAGCCCCCTGATCCCTTTCTTTGTCTTTCATCCTCCCTGCTGTTCATCCTATACAAATAGTTAAGTGAGGCCCCGTTCTTTCTAATTCAAAAAAGAAAAGAGGGGCCGTTTGAAGTGGCGAAGGCCTATGCTAAAGTAAGAAAGAAAGATAGTGAAGGTTACGAAGTCACTTAGTCGAACTATAAAGAAAGAAAGGGAGTCCCAGGTTACGAAGTAAGGTCAGCTGGTTAAGGAAAGCTCAGGTTATGAAATCGCTTAGCCGTTAATTAATTAAGTAGTAGTGAGGCGTCGGTACGGAGTTGCGTCAGCTGTAGATATAGACTAGGCTAAGGGACAGACTGAATCTCTTCTTCTATTCTCTTTACTTACACCTTACACTTCCGCTGAGTCTAACGAGGCTCAGGTGCGGAGCCTTCCACTGTGGACCGAGACTACGCAAAGGTAGAACACCATCGAAACTTCGCTGACTTTATCATAAACCTTGATTTCGCTACGCTCAATAAGAACCCGGAATAGCGGAAATAGGTTCGTGTTCCGCTTCCAAAGTCAGTCGTCTTTGCCCAAGTGTGAACAGCCTAACCTCTTTGTTTGAAGCTTTGCCAGGAAGCGGCCGACTTGTTGAAGCTTTGCTTCCCCTAATTCCAAAACACAACAATAGACTTGCAACTCTCGTATAGGAAAAAGCTTCTCTTTGATAGCGGTCATAGGGTAAGGATCTGATCGTATCTCGAGACTGAAACCTGTGCGGGGGTAGGGGCGGATGTAGCCAAGTGGATCAAGGCAGTGGATTGTGAATCCACCACGCGCGGGTTCAATCCCCGTCGTTCGCCCATCAATAAATGGACCATTTGTTACGGAGACACAAGACAAACCTAGAAAGCATTTTTTCCGCAAATCATCTCGAGGCTTTCAAACAAAGGCATCCAAGCAATTGGTATCCCATTGAAACATAGAAACCATAGATTCGCGTCGCCTACTTGCTTCAAGCACAAATGGAATGGCTGATCATTCATTGAATTCTATGAAGTTTTTAAGACCTCACTAATCAGGCTTACACTTTTGAGTTCATAATGAATGAAATTCACCCCCGGATGAAGATCAAATCTCCCCTCCTTTTTACTAAACCATGGGGAGCCCCGAGTAGTTTACCGGGCAAATTGAGTTGTCGTGACGATACCCTTCTTTTCTTAGTGGAAGATCGGAAAAGACTTCTCTTCATCACGAGACTGATCGGATCTGCCGTAGACACCCGAGAGACCTCCACAAGGCAGACTCAAAGAGTAAGAGGACAACAAGCAAAGAGTGTTGCTTTCATTTCTTTATTGAGATTGAAATCAAGTTCTTTAAAAAGGGGGTAGGTATAATGCACGCAGGCCAAGTCAAGAAAAGGACTTCCTTACTTGATTTTGAATAATAGTCAACATGACGGGGAGCGCATTAGATATTTACCTAAACCGGTTTTTTTCGGCACTCGGTTCCCCTCGACTTTGCATCATCAAGTCGACGTTCAGTTGACTTTTTCGATTCGGAACTCTTAGTCGAGCTGATGGCGAGATCGATTTTTTGTTCGAGGTGAAAGAGAAAAAGAGAGGAACCACCGCCCAATGGTGCTTTTACGAAAGAGCTTAACTAATAGGGCCTTTTTATAGATGTTGAAGAGGTGAGTAAGGGGCTAATACCTTCTCGACACTATCGAACCAGAAATCCACTCTCAATCGCTCTTTTTAGTGGGGAGGAATTGTTTTCGTATCCTGGACTTAAGGAAGGCAAAAAGTCCCCTATCCGCCTTGTTGTGATAGGGGGGGCAGAGTTGTTTGTTTTCAAGTCAAGCTCCGTATCCCTCTCTCTTTTTAGGTTGGCATAACAAAGAAAGAGAGTGCCAAGAAACAAAACATACCCTTCACTTTTGGAAGGTTCGGGATCGTCAGGGAGCCCCTAATAGACTTGACTTCACTGAACCGTCACTATCACTACTCTTTGTCGGCTTCTACCACTCGTCCCTCGTCTGCTCGTCGAGTGCGTCCCTGGCTCTTGCTCGTCTCTAGTAGCCGATCGAGTTTCTTCGTCCCTCTCCCTTAACCGTTAGTCCGGACAGGAAGAAAGAATTAACAACAGAGTACACTAAGACTGTAACCGCTAGGAGGTATACCTATACTGACTGATACATAAAGGATATTCTGATTTTCTCTATTCTATATATTGTTTTTTCTTTGTTTCTAATCTAATAATTTTTCATTTTCGATAGCTATATTAGGTTCCTTGCCCGCATTAAGATTTAAAACTTGTCGTCTACTTTTAGGAAATGTTCGGAACAGAGAACTTACAATAATACAACGCCGCATTCTCCGAAAATTGAGAAACAAGAAGAGATCTATTAAGAGACAGATTTATCCGAGAGAAAATCTTAACAGTTACATCCAATCACAAACTACACGAAAGTTGCCCCTTTTTCATGGGGATTTACCCATCACAGAGATGCACAGAGGAACAGAACGAACTTCTTATATCCCTTTTCCACTCAATCCAGAAACAAGATCGGACGTTATTCCGGTTCGTCTCCATTTTAGTGAAACTATTCCTCAAGCAAGGCAGCCGATAAGTCATCGAAGGGTTTGTGTGAATAAAGGAATGGTCCGCATTACTCATTTTAAAGTTTCCCACGGTGATCTAATATCTTTTCAAGAAAATGACGCGAGAATCCGCGGTGAAGAAATAAGGAGATCTTTCTATATCGAAATATCAGTTGAAAAAATCATAGGCAAATTCCTGGATCACCCGGTAAGAATGTGGAGAAGAACTAAAACAGAATGGTTCCACCTACTCAAAACTAAGAGGGGATGCCGCCTACTACTAAAATCCCGGTTTTTGCAACAGTTGCGTTCTTCTATGCAAGAAGAAGACTTAGAAAGAACAAAGAAGTTTGGATCGGAAAAAGTATGCTTAGGCAGTTCCTTCGCTGAGCACAACAGAATGAAGAGGAATTTGTATCATTTGAAATCCCTATTCTTATCGAATAGAAGGAACGAGAAAAACCGAAATCTTCCTACTCGAACAAGAAGTCCTATAGTTGACAACTCTTCTTTATATAGTAATTCGACCTATTGCTCCGCATCCCCCCATCAGTTTACTATGAAGAGAAAAATCAAAAGGATCGAACTACCTACTCATTATTCGGAGGTGAATCATAGAACACTAAAAGCTGTGGTATCTTATGGACCTAACATAGGTCACATCCCTCACGACATAAGATTGAAAGATCCAAACCTTCCTCTTCGGAGCGGAAACGGACGTGGCCAAAACATCTAAAGTAAAGATCGGCGTAGTCGCTCATAGGGACATATCTATCCGTCTCGAGTCTCGTCTAGATCGATTCATAGATCGATTTCTATCC